TCGCTGTTTAAACAACTATTCAGAGTTCCTAGAGCTCCCTGTAAGGCTTGTTGGAAAACTTGTTGTCGGACCTGATTAATTGCTCTTTGTTGTTCAAAATGAAGGGTTTCATTTTTGTAATTTTCTAATTGTTCCAAACTAGAAGAAGTAGCATTAATCAAATTGGCTTTTTCTCGTTCTATCTCAGAGTATCCGTTCATTCGATACTCATCTGCTTCCATTTCTACTTTCCGTAAACGAGCCCGGGCTCTTTCGAGCTGTTCAATGGCCCCTCTACGTAATTCTTCCGAATTTCGAATAGTACTCAAAATCCTCTGTTTTCGATTATCTAATAAATCATTTAATGAAAGTAGATTATCTTACCATTAATTTCACAACTTCCATGATCTCTTCCCGAACCAAACATGAATCTTTCGATTCATTTGGCTCTCACGCTCAATTTTTTATTTTATGGACATTCCCGTATCTTTTTTTAATATAATGAGCCTATCCTCTCTATTTCTGTTTGTATTCAAACATATCAAAACCGATACAAGAACAGAATATTAGGAGGACTCTTCCGACCAGACAAAAAATCTATAATTGTCAGCAAAGTTGTTTCTTTATTTGTTCTTTATTTCATTGAAAATAGATATTTCTATATTATAGAAATATAGAAAATTTCAATAGAAAATTTCCATTTTCATTTTATTTCCTTTTTTATTCAAATCCAAAAATTCCCCCTTTTTATACATAACATAGGTTGCCGATTCGGCATTGGATAATATAATAATATAATAAAGGGCAAGGCGCACTTTCTTTATTCTAGTAAATGGTTCAAATCATTTTATCGATATGAGTGTTCTATATCGGAAAAATTATCAACTATTCTTTTTTAAACCATTTCGTTATTAATGTAGTGGTAGAAAGAGTACCATGTTGTGCCCGGACTTCAAACAGTTTAGCTTTAACCATGTTAATGGTCTCACATTATTGGTTGGTTGATAGAGAATCAAAGTTAACTTACCAATGAATAACGAAATGCTATGGTTCTTACATATGATTTATGAATTTACTCAGAAGGAATTCGTCGAGATTATGCACTTTTTTCCTATTTATCCTATAAAAATATAGAATAACATAAATAAAGTGCAGTCGGTTAGATCCAACCTATTCGTGAAATATACAACTCGCACACACTCCCTTTCCAAAAAAAATCAATACACCAAGCACTACACTTAGATTTATTGGATTTGTTGCTAAAATATCGGTATTAAACCCGAAACTCCCGGCGGATGGCCAGTGGCCTAAGGAAACGAAGGAATCGGTTACATTTTTCATATGCTCTCCTCTTATAGATAGGACTAAGAAAGAACAGAGTTCTTTTTGTATCACTTGACTCGCCCTTTTTTTATCGATTTCTTTTTCTTAATTTCCCGTTTTTTTTTTTAATGTTAATGGGAGTAGATTAAATCTATTTATTGAATTTGAGATTGAGAATTACAAAATTTCTTATTTTTTTTGAAGTATCCGATAAGATACTTATTAAGTTAGGTCCTGGGTCTCGTATCAATTGCAAAATATCTCCTTTGTTCAAACACTTCCTAAAAGAAAAAGAAAAATTCCATCGTACTAAACTAAGGACGGGAAGGAAGAAAGCGAGTGAATCCACAAATTCCTCATCCTCAAATCACTCCTTCCCGGGGTATTGTCGCAACAAATACATAATTGTAGGAATAAAGTATTGATATAATTCACAGAAGCAAATGGCAACGAGTTAATAAAATAAGAAAAAAGTGGGTAACGTACTTTTTTACATTTTCATTCTAGGATTAAATTAAACAAAAGGATTCGCAAATAAAAGCGCTAATGCCACGACCAGTCCATAAATTGTTAAAGCTTCCATAAAAGCTAGACTAAGTAATAAAGTACCTCGTATTTTTCCTTCTGCTTCTGGTTGTCTCGCAATACCTTCTACGGCTTGGCCTGCAGCAGTACCTTGACCAACTCCAGGTCCAATAGAAGCAAGCCCTACGGCCAATCCAGCAGCAATAACGGAAGCGGCAGAAATCAGTGGATTCATGATGATAGGTTCCTCGCACCAAAAAAAAATGGTTAATGATACAATCAACCAATGAATTATTACTTATTTGATCACAAAAATCTATTGAGTCGAAGTAACTAAAACTTCGAATAAAATAAAAAAAATAATGAAATTAATATAGAAATATAGATAGAGATAACCCCTATATAACTAGTATATATCTACTATCACATATACATTTGTTTCTTTCATAACGTAAACCGCCCGCATTTTCTTTTTATATTGAATCGGATTTTCGAAGAATTCTTCGAAAAATATACAGGGGCTGTGGCTGGCCTTATAAACATTCCATATATCTAGTGGTGACCCCCACTAACTCATCCGCCATTTCGTAATATCGTCTATCTTTCCTCCTACAACTCTAGTCGTATATATATATGTATTTATATCTATTATGTTCCTCAACTAAGAACCAAT